GTTGTTAATAGAACGAATCACACTTTTACCACTAAACTATACCCGCTACATATTCATTATTGGATATGAATGGACCATTTGTCCAACACTATTTGGACAAAAAAGTAATGAGACACAGTCAAGATAAAGATAGCATCAGAATCATTAAAATTCCAGCATTGACATGTATTTTGTTCTGACGCGGGCTTGAAAGAAAATAAAAGAAAATTAGATTTTATATTTATAATTTTTATATTTATAATATAATAAAAATATAATAAATATATATAATAAATATATATATATATAATTAATATATAAAAAATATATATATAAATAATAATAATGTTAATGTATATATTATATATATATATAATATAATATAATATAATATAAATAATATAATATAATATAAATAATATTAAATAATATAAAAATAAAATATAAAATAAAAATATATAATAAAAATATATATATTATATATATATATAATATATATAATATATATAGAATATAAATATAATTATAATATAGAATATAAATATAGAATAAATATATATATAGTATGTAGAAATAGATAGAAATATAGATAGTATAAATATATATAGTATATAGAAATAAGATTAAGATAATAAATATTAATAATATTAAGAAATATAAATTAATATTAATAATATTAATATATATTAATCTGGATTATATAGAATTTAAGATAATTTACTGGATTATAGATAATTTAGAGAATTTCTAAGATAATCTATATAAATCCATATATTAGAATCTAACACTATTTCTAATAACTAATAATGGGAATTAAAATATCTCTTCTTGTTTCGATAAGAATTTTGATTTAATATAAAAACAAAAATTGTTTTGTTCGTTGGAACAAAAGAAGTACTGGCCCGGCCAGTACTTAACCAGGCCGGGTAAACGAACCCTTTGTACAAAATCAAAGAAATAAGAAATAAAGTATTCTTTCTATATGTAGAAATCTGTTTCGACTCATTATAAAAATTTAATTAATTTAATTACTGATCAAATTCGTGGATATCTGACACTTTATCCATTTTTTTATGTGTTTTTATTACACTTTTTCTATATTTTAGTTATTAGATTTTTATCTATTGTTATTGTTCGAATTTCATTTAAAATGAAAGAAGTGAAGTATATATTCTTATTATATTCTTATATACAATGATTACATTAATGATTACATTACTTTTTTTTTTTTAGATTACTTAATCTTATAATTAATAAAAAAGAAGGAAAATACAAATTTTTCTCAATCTTGGCTTCACGTGTCACATCACACGATAAACTTTAATTTTTCAATGGGGAGAGGTGGCTGAGTGGACTAAAGCGTCGGATTGCTAATCCGTTGTACGAATTTTTCGCACCGGGGGTTCGAATCCCCCTCTCTCCGACCCACCCGATCACTTGAATTTTTATAATTTTTAAGAATTTATTATTATTAATTTTCTTTTATTTTTATGAAATTTTTATCTTTCTTTATCTAGTATCTATTCCATTTATTGATAGATTTACCTATGAAAAACGAAAAACGAATCTCATCTCTTTTTTTATTCCTCGCGCCCAGGATTACGCCCCGGATCATTAGATAAGAATCCGAAGATGAAGAGAGAAACAAAGAATATTACTACTGTGTAAACGAAGAATTTAAGAGTAAACATTACATAATCTCCAAGATAAATAATATAATTTTTTTTTTTTAAGGAAATAGATCACCTATTTTACGACACACGCTATACATTAATATATTTACATTATATTGCCATATCTATAATAATGAATTTATTGCCATATCTATAATTATAATTACTACTGTGTAAACGAAGAATTTAAGAGTAAACATTACATAATCTCCAAGATAAATAATATAATTTTTTTTTTAAAGGAAATAGATCACCTATTTTACGACACACGCTATACATTAATATATTTACATTATATTGTCATATCTATAATTAGATATTGTATGGGATCTTAGAAAGAGAAGGTTAGAACAAAGGAAGAAATAAGCTGATCAAAAATCAGCGCTCCCTTATTAAAATTTAATATTAAATTCAATATATCAATATACAATATAAAATACCAGAATTTAGCTTTTTTAATCGAGGGTTCCTAATGTCAGACTTATCCGATCTTATTTATTTTTTTAATCAAAATATCATCTTTTTTTATCGAAGAAATCACGAATATAAATTGAATAGAGATTCATTTTTTATCGAAAACTTACGGCAGCTTGCCAAACAAAGGCTAAGAGAAAAAAGAGTACAGGGATAACTGGCATAACGTCTACGATTGTATTGAAAAAGGCATAAGCCTCGGGTAATTTGGCGAATAAAAAACTACTCGAATAAAGGTTAGAATTAAGACAGATACAGATTAAACTAAAAGTATTAAACATAACAAACATTTTTTTCTTGTTCTTTAAAATGAAATTGAAATGATAATAAATTATCAGATTTGATTGAGTTGTTTTTATGAGATAAAAATAAAAAAGGTGGATAAAAGATAAAAAAAATTCTTCTTTTTCTTTTACCTCTCCTCAATCAAAAATACTTCCTTACATTTTACAATCAAGTTAAATTAAAATACTTAGAATATAAGGAATTCTACTTTCATACAATATCTTAATTGAATTTTATGTAATGATCAATGAATCTTTTTTATTCTATATCTACATGTGTTGAATCCTAGGGACAACATGTCCTATATTTATTTTGGTTGGTTATTGACGAATAGTCAATATTGAGCTTAGGTTTTCTTAGAAAAAAAAATAAAAATGGGGCGTTTTCTTAGAAAAAAAATAAAAATGGGGCGTTTTCTTAGAAAAAAAATAAAAATGGGGCGTGGCCAAGCGGTAAGGCAACGGGTTTTGGTCCCGTTACTCGGAGGTTCGAATCCTTCCGTCCCAGGTCGTTATTCATCATAAACGAGGGATTCTTCTCTATTTAAATAGAATTTTAATTCAAATTAAGGAATTAAAAATTTTTCTGTTTAACGTTGGATACAATGTGATCCAATCCTTTATTCTGAAATTTAATAATGATTCTAAGTAGCTGAAAATCTTTAGCCATTCATGGGGATTTCTTTTTCATTTGAATAAAAGTAAAAATAAAAGATTTTTTTTTCATGTGATTTTCTTCATATGATAAAATATGGGGTTAATTTAAGTGAAATCCTTTTCGGACAAAAACTTATCTATCTATGGATAGGTAAGTGTGATATATTATATATCGGTTCAGCCAATGACTATTCATGATTTCATATTGAATCAATTGCATACGCTTCAAAATAAAAATCAAGGGAGAGGGATGTTATGGTAAAACTTCGTTTGAAACGATGTGGTAGAAAGCAACGTGCGACTTGAAGGACATGATTGGCTGTGGATTTTGCCATCCATCATTTTCTATAGGAATGAAGATGCTCTTGTCTCGACATAGTTTGTCCTGCTAGGAACCTAATTTCATTTGCCTTAGGTTGGTAAATAAAAAGACTAATGGTATAGCATATGGTGGAGCTCGAGTAAAAACGATTGATTTATTTATCGGGAGAATAATCTAGGGTTAGTGATAATCAATAAGTTAGACCAACTTTGTAAATAGATCATTAGTAAATAGATCATCAATAGAATATATAAATGGAGAGGTTAAAATTTTAACAAGTTTGAAATAAAAAAAAAAGTCAAATTTGTCGAAATTTTAAAACTGTTTTGATCAAAAGTGTATCACAAAGAAATCAATCTTTCGTATGATTGTTCTTTTTTCCATATAAAAAAAAGGTATGTTGCTGCCTTTTTGAAAAGGAGTAAGGATCACCAAAGTAATGTCTAAACCCAAAGATTTCAAAAATCGTAAAGCAAAGACAACGAATTCCGGAACAAGTAAATACTATTTTCACTTGTCTCAACAATTGGATCAGAATGAGCAAAAAAAAAAATAGATCCTAAAGGAGACAAAAAAATAAGTTAGAGACAGCTCAATAAATTAGAAAGATTTCCTTTCGAACTCTTTTAAAACTATCCAACTTGAGTTAGGAGTACGACTGAGATTTTTTTTCTGTAAAGATATACTGTAAAGATATAATATAGTATAAATAGTATAATTATAGAATATATAGTATATTATAGTATATAGAATAGAATTATAGAATCATCTTTTCTTGAGCCGTATGAGGCGAAAACCTCCTATACGTTTCTAGGGGGGGCATCCTTTATCTACATCTATCCCAATGAGCCATCTATCGAATCGTTGCAATTGATGTTCGATCCCGAAGAGAAGGAAGAGATCTTCGAAAAGTGGGTTTTTATGATCCGATAAATAATCAAACTTATTTAAATGTTCCTGCTATTCTATATTTCCTTGAAAAGGGTGCTCAACCCACAGGAACTGTTCATAATATTTTAAGGAAGGCAGAACTCTTTAAATAAATAATTTCGAGTTTATTTTGATCAGAATAAAAGTCATGAATAGAAAAAGCTAGTACCTATCCTTAGTACCTATCCTTGTGTAATTCTTTATTCAAAGTTTGGTCTTTTCTTGTTCTATCTTAATCTTATTCTTACTTAATTTAGTTTATTTTATTTCTTTTTTTCTTGTTGTGGAACCCCCCCCCCAACAGGGGGGGGGTAATCTTTCTTCTTGTATTTGTATTGTACCTTTATTTATTTTTATTTATTTTTTGATTAAGGAAACCTGATATTTTTTTTTTCTATATTTTATATCTACCTTATTTTTTACGCTCAAATCTCTTATTTATCATTTGTGTTGTGCTAATCCAATATCTAATAATATCCAATACAATATTTTATTTAATTCTAATTATTTATTTAATTCTAATTATATTATATTTATTATTATATAATTATATATTATATTATATTATATTATTATATTAATTATATTACTAATATTTAGATTTTATTTTATTTATTTAATTTATTAAATATTAATATTTTTTTTTTTTTATAAAAAGTCCATTCATATTGACAATGGCGTATCGAACAGATATAATTATCTCGTAGATAAGTGGTTTGTCAATTTGCCAATTCTATTTTGAATCTCTTGTTTTTTGAACCGGATCCTATTGATATTTTGTTGTTTAGATTGGTTTTCTTCCTAGTTCCATGTTTTGATGTAGTTGTGCAGTTCAATTCCATTGATTTTTATTTTATTTTTATTTTGATCATATCTACACATCATATAGATCCGGGTTGCTAACTCAACGGTAGAGTACTCGGCTTTTAAGTGCGACTATGATCTTTTACACATTTGGATGAAGGAAGGAATTCGTCAAGACTATTGGTAGAGTTTATAAGAACGCGACTGATCCTGAAAGGTAATGAATGGAAAAAAGAGCATGTCGTTAAATATGAAATATAATTTTAATAAATAAAATAATCATAAAAAAATTTAATACTCATAATATAACATAAGAATTCTAGTTGGGTCTAGTGAATAAATGGATAGAGCCTTATGGCTCCAATTCGAGTAAGACGAAAAAGTAACGAGCTTATCTTCTTAATTTGAATTAATTTGAATGAAGACCCGATCTAATTAGACGTTAAAAATAGATTAGTGCCTGATGCGGGAAAAGGTTCTCTTGTTAATTGTGAGTGGACCATTGATTCTTTTTTTTTCTTGAATCCTAATTATTCTTTATTTTAAATTTAAGACAGATGTGTACTAAGAAATAGTATACTGATAAAAAAAATTTATTCCAAGGTCAAAAGAGCGATCGGGTTGCGAAAATAAAAGATTTTATACCTTTTCCTTATTTTTCTTCTTGTTATTTTAGATTTTCTTTATTTCTTTTATTGTTATTCTAGTTATATTAACAATAAATCCGATTGTATAGAAAGGGAAAGAAAAAAGATCTGTTGATTGGGCTCTCTGTCTCCGGGGTATATATTCTTTATTTGTTCTTAACTTTTATTTTTATATAATCTATATAATCTTTTTACCATTACGTTATTTACATCACAATCAATATAAATATAACAGTATGTATATATAATAATATATAATATAATATAAAAAATATAATATAATATAAAAGTATAATATAAAAGATATCTTAAAATAAATAAAATATAAATAATAAATAAATAAATATATAAATATAATATATATAATTATATATAATATATAATATAATATATAATTATATATAATATAAAATATAATAATAATATATAAATAATAAATAATAATATATAAATAATAAATATAAATATATTATTATAATTTATAATAAATTATAATATATAAATATATATAAATAATAAATATAAATATAATAAATATATTATTATATTATTATAATATAATAAATTATAATATATAATAATTATAATAATAATAAAGTATAGGTATAGAATTTTATAATTTATAATAAAGGATATCTAAAAAAAAATGTAATGTAATTGTATTACTGTAGTGTAATACTGTATATTACTGTATATACTAATAATACACTAATATACTACAGTGTTATTTATAGTTCTAGTATAGTATAAAAGTATAAAGAATATACTACGTATAATATACAATACACATACGCCGTTCTGACCATATTGCACTATGTTATCATTTAATAACAATAACACAAGAAGCGACTCCCTTTTTTGTTTTTGTTTTCATCAGTATAAATGTACGTAAATGGAAAAATTTCTGGATTTCGGCAACAAAACTTCCTATATCCGCTACTCTTTCAGGAGTATATTTACTCACTTGCTCATGATCATAACTTCAATAGTTTTATTTTTTACGAACCCGTGGAAATTATTGGTTATGACAATAAATCTAGTTTAGTACTTGTGAAACGTTTAATTACTCAAATGTATCAACAGAATTTTTTTATTTCTTCGTTTAATGATTCTAACAAAAAAGAATTTTGGGAGTACAAGAATTTTTTTTCTTCTCATTTTTCTTCTCAAATGGTATCAGAAGGTTTTGGAGTCATTCTGGAAATTCCATTCTCGTCGCAATTAGTATCTTTTTCTGAATCTTCTGAAGCAAAAAAAATACTAAAATATCAGAATTTACGATCTATTCATTCAATATTTCCCTTTTTAGAGGACAAATTTTTACATTTGAATTATGTGTCAGATCTACTAATACCTCATCCCATACATCTGGAAATCTTGGTTCAAGTACTTCAATGCTGGATCAAGGATGTTCCTTCTTTGCATTTATTGCGATTTCTTTTCCACGAATATCATAATTTGAATAGTCTCGTTACTTCAAAGAAATTCATTTACGCCTTTTCAAAAATAAAGAAAAAATTCCTTTGGTTCCTATATAATTCTTATGTATATGAATGCGAATATTTATTCCTATTTATTCGTAAACAATCTTCTTATTTACGATCAACATCCTCTGGAGTCTTTCTTGAGCGAACACATTTCTATGTAAAAATAGAGCATCTTATAGTAGTGTGTTGTAATTCTTTTCAGAAGATCCTATGCTTTCTCAAGGATACTTTCATGCATTATGT